TAAAGCTTCTATAAATACAGATACACCCAATACATCGAAACTCATTGCCCATGGATAAAGAAAGACCGTTTCAACATCAAAAACAACAAAAACTAGAGCAAACATATAATAACGGATTCGGAATTGTAACCAAGCATCCCCCATGGGTTCTATACCCGATTCATAACTAGAGAGCTTCTCTGGTCCTTCACTAATCGGGGCTAAAACTCCGGAAATTAGAAATGCCAAAATAGGAATAACACTTGATATTATTAGAAATGCCCAGAAGATATCATATTCGTGAAGCAGAAACATAGATGTACTCCTATGAATGTGGAATATACCGAATTAGTCGATTCGAATCGGAATTGTCAATTCATCCATAACTGCTTAGTCGAAACAAACATTTTGATCGAACCACATAGTTTCGTTTGTTTGCTGTGGGTCATGTCTCGTTTCAAGATTTATCCAACGTAATCTCACTTACTTCGATTCTATTTCGATATAGTGTAGACATATCATGCTCTTATATAAATCAAATTCTCTCAATTTCACTTTGCCTCGGATTCTCTATAAAAAGGGAATGAAAGAATATATTCAATTAAATAATATGAATTTCAATTCATATTCATAAATAAAATGAATAAAAGAAAGATTCAATTAAATATTAAACATAAATGTTATGTTAAAATTGAAATATTCAATTAATATAATCAAAGAAGAGGTCTGGCTCATTTTTTTTTTCTTTTTTTTTGCTTAGTGATTTAGAATATAGTCAGTAGTCAGATGTAGTGGAATGTCTAGGGATTTCCATCTCGTTATGGTATATTCTACTCGGTTGTCGTTCGTGTATTCTTTTCATTAAGATCTGGATAGAGGATCATTGCTTCTATTGATTCGATACGGATACAGAAACAGAATGCATCGACCAATTAGATTCTCTCTCCTTGTCCCAGATTTATACTTAATTGATTTTATTCAATCCGTTGAATTCTGAGGAACCCTTATATATAAGTTCCTATACCCAAATTAGAGACTTTGGACCTGTACTACCCCGACCTTACCCCCCAGAAACAATCGAATTATTTAATTCGAGTTCGAAGTCTTGAAAGAGCATTCCATTTCGGACCAATTTCTAGGACTAAAGATCTTGATTTGGAATGACTCGAAATACTTGTTAATGTAATAATATCTAGTAAGACCAACGGTTAGGCTTCGTGACAATAAAAAGGCTTCTTTTGAAACAAACCTACACAATGGAGCATAATGCAGTGGTAGAGTCGGATGAATTGTAAATGATCTACAGAAGATACTTCTAATGGAATGGAATCACGCGTTGTCGAACGATTCGACAGACCCACTCATAAAAATAAAAATAGAAGAGGGCGCAAACATTGATTAGGACCAAGTCATTATCTCTGAAACTGGGGTTGTTGTTCCACCAAAAAGTGATGAGTTGGGGGATTCCTAACTCATCCAAGTTCAAATGGCCCCTAATCTTCTTGCATAAAGTCTGCATCGGTAGAATTGGAATGATGAGCAATTGGATTGGAGTAAATTGGAATACAAAAAAATAAGTATTGTACAGAAACAGAAAAATAACTACTTGTTTTGCCAGGCCGGTTATACGAAGAAAAGCCTATTTTACAATGAAACTTACCAACTTCGTTTTTGAAACTCCGGCTTACAAATACAAGAACAAGAATAGGTACTAGATCCATGTGACTTACTATTCGATTTGATTTGGTTGGGTCAGGTTGGAGTTTTTAGCCAGGCTCATGTTATGATTTTGACTTCATAAATTGACTTGGGTATACCAAAGCAAAGGTGTATCACTAAATCTTTGATCATGGACAAGAAAAGAGGAAAAAGTCGTATGTCATTCACACACGAAGATTAATGAAGAAGAATGGCTTTGTTTATCCGAGATTTGAAAATGATCCGATTGGATCCATTGGAATAAATTCTTGTTTTCATTTTCATGCCCCGAGGAATCGATCTCCGTGAGCATGTGGGAATGATTCCATTTCTATGGACCAATCAACCGGCCAGCCACAAGCAATCATTAATTAGGAAATGAAAACTATACAAAAAAGTATAGGGCTATACGGACTCGAACCGTAGACCTTCTCGGTAAAACAGATCAAACTGATTATTGTCGAAATGATTCGAACTGTTTCAAAGACCCAACATGCATTTTTTTTGCATTGGGCTCTTTCATTAACTGATAGAAAGATCAGCTCGTTCACCATATTTTTTCTTGACAGGAAGATAACGAGATGGCTCCATGTGCTCTGATTCATTATTTGTATTCTGATTCAGGAGCAATACCAAAGTGTTTCAAAGAAGGGTTACCTTGACGTAGGTCTGCCTCCGGCCTAGATCAACCTGACGTTAAATGGAGTCTCTATCGCTCCGCTCCAAGAGTCAAATATGATACTTCATACACCTTAAAGTTCATAGGACGAAAAGAGGTTATTTTGAGGTCCTTATACTCATATTCATTATGCCTAGCATTGAA